CACAGTAGTGGGCTGGATTAGATCTATTTTGAATTCGTATAGAACTAGTCAATATCTAATATCCCATATACATGTGTTTCTTACATAACGTAAACCAATCTTTCATATCTTAGATTCAATTGGATTCTAGAATTATTCCTCAAAGGATAGACAAGAGCTGTCTTATAGCCATTAGATTCCATATACCTAATTCTACCCCCCTTTTTTTATTTTTTCCTAATCATTTTTTTTAATATCGTTTTTTGTACATTTGTCTCTTCCTTTTATTTATCATTATCTCACATGGATACAATCTAAATGGACGAATTTATTAGACCAAATCATTGCATAAAAATAAAAAAATCAATATCAGTATTTGATTGAGCTAAGTTCATGCAATTTATTTTATTATTTCTTAAAATAAAATTTTCTTTTGGTCAATCATTGAATTGAATGAAATCGGCTCAAACGGGAATCATTCTATAGAAAAAACAGCTTTTTAAAAATCATAGACCCTAAATTGTTGATACCATACGAATTCCTATTCTAATTAGGACTTATAATATTGAAATTGAATAAACAAAAACAATATCAATATAAAGATAATATTGATTGAAGTTAAATATGATATAAATAATAAATATAAGTAATAAAAAGATGGACCAAACCAGAATTTTAGGAAAAAGATCTTTTAGATTAGATCTCTTTCCTTTTTTTTATTCGAATTCTATAATATCGTAATCTTTTTTCGAATTCTATAATATCGTAATCTTTTTTGTTATTACTCTAGATCGTCGTATTTGCATTGGACTAAGCTAAGCTAAAAAAAAGGGCTATACTATTTCTAAAACAAAAACTAGTCAATGATGACCTTCCATGGATTCGCCTATATAAGCCGCAGCTAAAGTTGCAAAAATAAGAGCTTGAATCCCACTTGTAAATAATCCAAGGAACATGACAGGTATAGGAACGACTGAAGGTACTAAAGAAACAAGAACAACAACTACTAATTCATCAGCTAATATATTCCCGAAAAGTCGAAAACTAAGTGATAAGGGTTTTGTGAAATCCTCTAAAATGTTAATGGGTAAAAGAATTGGAGTTGGTTGAATGTATTTACTGAAATACCCTAATCCTTTTTTGGAAAGACCCGCATAGAAATATGCTACTGACGTGAGTAACGCTAAAGCAACAGTAGTATTTATATCATTCGTGGGTGCGGCTAACTCTCCATGAGGTAATTGTATAATTTTCCAAGGTAAAAGAGCACCCGACCAGTTAGAAACAAAAATAAATAGAAACATAGTTCCAATAAAGGGAACCCATGGGCCATATTCTTCTCCAATCTGAGTTTTGCTCACGTCTCGAATGAATTCAAGAACATATTCGAAGAAATTTTGACCGGCGGTTGGAATGGTTTGTGGATTCCGAACAGCGATAAGGGCGGAACCTAATAAGATAGCAATTACAACCCAAGAAGTAATAAGTACTTGGGCATGGACTTGGAAACCTCCTATTTGCCAATAGAAATGTTGGCCTACTTCCACACCAGAGATATCGTATAACCCGTTTAGTGCGTTGATGGAACATGATATACCGTTCATATTGCCCTCTGACAGAAATAGAACTTTACTTAAAAAAAAAGGAATTATTTTGATTCAATCTTCTCTTGCCTACTCAAATTCTATATTTTTGGCACCGACTAAACTAATCACACAATATTTACGGTTTTTTATCTCTTTTGTGCGATTCAGGATATAGTAACCGATTCCATAGATCTATGTAGTTCCAAAAAATAATTTATTTATCTTATTATTAATTTAATATTAATCAAGGATTTCGTATATAGCTAGAACGACCCTCACAAATTGCGACTACTAATTTGTTAAGAATTAATCGAATTGAAGCTATAGCGTCATCGTTTGCTGGAATCGAAATATCTGCGAGATCGGGATCACAATTTGTATCGATTAAACAAATTGTTGGAATTCCCAAAGTGATACATTCTCGAAGAGCCGTATATTCTTCTTGCTGATCAACGATGATTACAATATCAGGCAATCTCGTCATATATTTAATCCCGCCCAGATATGTTTGCAAGCGAGATAATTGTCTCTTCAACATAGCTGCATCTCTTTTCGGAAGACGATTGAGTCCCCCCGTCTTTTGTTCTGTTCTCAAGTCCCTGAACTTATGAAGCCTCGTTTCTGTAGTGGGCCAATTTGTTAACATACCACCGAGCCATTTTTTATTAACATAATGACACCGAGCCTTTATTGCAGCCCGCGCCACCGAATCAGCTGCTTTATTTTTGGTACCAACAATTAAGAATTGTTTTCCCTTACTTGCTGCATCAAAAAGTAAATCACAAGCTTCTGATAAAAAACGAGCAGTTCTAGTCAGATTTGTAATATGAATACCCTTACGTTTTGCAGAGATATATGGCGCCATTCTAGGATTCCATTTCCTAGTACCATGACCAAAATGAACTCCTGCTTCCAACATCTCTTCCAAATTTATGTTCCAATATCTTCTTGCCATTTCTCTTCACACTTCCTCTCTCTATCTCTTTTTTTTTTACTTAAAAAAAAAAAGAGAGACAAGACACCCTGAAATAAATAATAGTTCCAATGGAACCTTCTCTTCTACCGGGGATTGGTCGTTTATCCACGAGCCAAGCCATTACTTTCTATTCGCTATTCTCTTTATTACTATTAACAAATTAACAAATCTTAACAACTCAAATGACTACAACAAAATAAATACTTAAAAGGACGAATCCACTCCTCTTATCTTAAGAATCATTAAATTCTATACCTATAAAAGAGCGGCCTGATGTATCATGTAAATTGTTTGAAATGCAAGAGTCAAATAATTCTCTGTGGTGTAAGAAAATATCTCTCATTTCTCCCCCGAAGAAATTATTTTTTTTTGTTTCCAAAAGAATGTTGTTATGTTGCCGTGACCGGTGCACTAATCCTTTGAATCCGGTACCAGCGGGTATCATACCCCCTAACACAACGTTCTCTTTCAGGCCTTTCAACCAATCGATACGACCCCGGAGAGCCGCTTTTGCTAAAACTCGAGCAGTTTCTTGAAAACTTGCTTCAGATATAAAACTTTGAGTGTTCAGAGATGCTCTCGTTATTCCCAATAAGACGACTCGATACCAAATCGCTTCTTCTAAAGCACGCCCCGTTCGTTCCGCTCGCAATAATCCAATCAGTTCCCCGGGTAAAAAAACATTAGACATTCCATCTTCTGAAACTAATACTTTTGATGTTATTTGACGTACAATAATTTCTATATGCCTATTATGGATCTGTACCCCCTGAGATCGATAAACCTTTTGGATCTTATTAACCAAAGAGAGACGGCTTTGCACTATAGTTAGCTCAGCACCAATCACGAATCCCCAAGGAATTCCAAGAATTCTTGTTATACATTCGTTCCAACCCTCAACTCTCTTTTCTAGGTTCATCGATATTGAATCAATTGAACGCACTTCTAACACTTGTTCCACTTTTGGAAGACCCTGCGTTATATCACCAGACCTCGATTTTTCATATATAAATGTAACTAACGTATCTCCTTGGTAAAGGATTTCTCCATAATGCCCATGGACAGTTGCTCCCGGAGTCGCCAAATAAGGCTTAGCCGATCTTATTACTATAGAATCAACTTGAACAATAAAAACTTGACCCGATTTTAGGTGTGGTCCACTTTTGGTTATACATACATTTTCACAAATAAACTGCCCAAGACTAATTATTGTGGACGTTTCTTCACAATAATTATGATGATAATGATGATGGGGAAAATACCAATTCAAATTGACTGCATTCAAAACGATGTTACGGCATGGATCGAAATTATAAATTCTCCCATTTTCAGCTATTAAATAATAGTTAAGTACTTGAAAAGTCTGTTTTAAATTGTCAAGCTGCAAATATTTCGCTACCGAGGTCTGATTATGAGTTATTAAAGGGTAAAATGATGAATAAAAATTCGCAATTTGAGGGGCTGTTCCTAAAGGACCCAATAAATTCTTAATTGGAATTATAGGATCTTTTTTAATTGATTGTTTTATCACATTGTGATATTTTACATCGTTGAATGGGCCCATGCGAAAACAATTAGATGATGACAAAATTATCAAAGATTTGGATTCCTTATTTCTGTTCAAGAGCGTATGAATAGTTCCGTGATTTTGGCTAAATGATTGTTGAATCCTTTCGTTGGAATAAATGGAATAAAACGGATTTTTATTGGTATGATCTGACCTATTATCCGAAATCAATCCTGAACCTGACGAATCATTTCTTTTTCTGATATACAAAATATGGGATTTCACTAAGTCGATTTTTAGGAAATCTCTAATCAGACCCTTTGTCCTTACTTCAACAAAGGAAGCACAGACCTCTTCGGCGGAAGAACTTTTGTTGTCTTGGTCCCAATTCAACACTAAACAAGTCCGAACTAGTTGAATACTTGTGTCAGAAATTCTCCGAGTCGGTTTGCCATTTCCATAAATGATATAATTGACAACTCGAAGTTGCATATTATCTTTTTCCCGAAACGGATCCTGGGGGAAGAGTGTTGCTAAATTTATACCGTCCGATATTTCATATGGGGTTACAGGTCGAACCAAAACAAAATACTTTTTCTTGGTAGGTGTGATCCGTTGGACATAGATCCAATTTTTCCATTTTTTTGATTCCTTAGAGTTTGTTTTGCCCGTTCCTGGTGGTATCAAGATGCCACTGTGTCGAGATATCTTATCTCTTTCTCCGGGAAAATAGATATTACCAGAAAAAATTTTCAGTTCAATCCTTTTTTTTTTTCTCTCCACTCGGACCAATCCACCCGCTTGGCTTCTTGTATTTAAAGTGATTTGGGTATCTACTCCAATGATACTATTGTTCCGTACCATTATGGAAGAAGATTCGGATAAAATATGCACTTCCTCGGGAATGAAAAAAAATCGATCTACTTTCATTTCGTATTTTGGCTTAACCCTT